AAGGTCAGTGAGGTTCCAACTGTTTTTGAAATTAGGGATCTTTCTTCAAGTTCACTATGGTTGGAAGAAGACAGGTGGGAGTGAGCCGAGCGAGAGCAAAGCAAGTTCCAGTGGTGGGCTGTCGGTCTGGTCCCATTTTATACATAGTAAGAAGAGTAGCAATGCTTTAGGTAAAGCCATAACTCTGCCCTAAGCATTGAGCTTACGCGAACCAAGCTGCGAAAAAGGTAGCCGAACTAAAGTGCTAGCGTAGAAGAGGGGTCATTCGCTTCAACAGATGAATCCGTCCCTGCTGCGTCGAAAGGGGTGGGGAAATCACCAGACTTGCTAAGCTGGCACCAAAGGATATTCTCAATATGCCTGCTCTATCTCATAAGTACTCTTATTAAGCTGTAGTGCTTGAAGCTCTTTCCATACTCATTTCTCCCAGGGTAACTCGCTTTTTAAAGAGAAAGAGGGGAAAGGATAAAAAAGTATATCCGAACTGTCATCTATCTCAGACTATAAAACCATACATACGCCTAGTGGAAGCTACTGACCAAGACAATATCTATCGCGTTTCGACTCCTTTCATTTCCAGCCATAAAAAGCTCAGCCCTAGTTGTGGAATGTAGTTAGTAAGTCAAGTCAAATCAAAGGTAAGTTCGATTTATCTGCCTGCCCCATTTTTTCCATTGAATTCTTCGGCCTTCATACTAGAATAATAAGTGACGGGGCGGCCTTCTTCGTTTCCCGAGTCAAAGACTGGAATTCCTGGATGGAGAATCTGCCTCAATACAACGTGAGCTACTATGCCCAATGGGGACTTCCCCTGCTCTATCAAAGAGGTTTTCCACTAGCACACGACCAACTATCTTTTCAGACTGTATCGCCGTTTATCTTCCTCCGGCCACGAAAGGGATTTTTGCTTTTGGTGAAAAGAGTATTCCTTGGAAGCAGTATCGTAACTGCTCTATTGCGACGACAGAGAAGAGAGGTATTTTGGTGTCCCCACGACTTATATACGTTACGAATTAAGTAGTTGCATCGAAACTCCTTTTCCTTCCGGACGGTTCCTCCTTCAAAAGAAATGCATCCTTAAGCTCTTTCAACGTTAGAACTATAAGGCTTTGACTATTTTAATTCGACATCAGTAAGTTGGACCAACCTTGAGGAAAGAGAGTAGCTTAAAGGAAAGGATGGAAATATTAACGTATCAATGGATGGAAACAGATACAACCTTCAAGCCAAGCAAAGAAAAACAAGCAGTTAGCCGTATCTGGAATGGTGTCCACTTACAAAGAAAGAGATCTAGATCTGGAAATATTCTCATCTCACAACTCCTTAAAGGATACCCCCGACCCTGATATGGAGATAGTAGTAGCACACACAGTCGAGTTCTCTTTTCCTTTCGAGTAAGCAGCACCGAGCCATACCTAAGATATGAGAGGCTAGATGACCTTGGTTCTTACCTCAACTGGGAGAATATGATATCTTCTGATTCTGGCATCCGAGTAGAGTAGTAAAGTCCTATACCGCAAGACCTGGGCAGCATATAACCATAGCTTTCCAATCCTGCTTCCTAGCTTGAGGTGAGGAGAGGATGTTATGTTTTCTACGATATATTTCTTCCCTTGCCCCGTGCAGATATGGAAGCCAAAAATGGTATATCCTTGGCGGTTTATTTCTCACTTTGTAGTGGTAACGGGTTCATTCTTCGCGGAGATGAGCAGAAGAGATTCTCCGTTGAGACAAAGTTCTTTATTTCTGGCCCTCCGCTGGCGGTGAATCAAGGATCTATCCAGGATAGAGCTGCATTTTCTTCCAAAAACACAAGCGCAGCAAGTGAAAACTCTCCTAATCCTAATTTCTAACTAAAACTACTTCTTCCTTCTTCAAAAGATAGGAGAAATGACAAGCTAAGAGAAGTATTGGTACAAGTATCGGTAATGCTAGCCTGTAGTGGGATTGCTTCCTTCGAATAAGAATAAGGGATGCGGTATCAACTCTAATGACTCCTATCTTTTGAAAACCAACTAACTCCCAAATTCCTGTTCCTCTTCATTCTCGTAAAAGAGAGGATGGATTGAGATAAAGTCTATCTCATATAGCTGTCAAAGTAGTACTTGCTATTTTAGCTTGGGAAAGTGGATTTCTTTTTGAAAAATGTTTGTCTCATATAGCTGGAAAATGACTCAAGCCTATTTTCCCTCTATAGACAGGGAGAAGAGAAGAAAAAGTCTATCTCCCCTAGTGGGAAAACCACTGAACCCTATTTTCGCTTGGGCGGCAGGCTCGATTGACAAAAAAGTGTATCTCACCTAGTGGCAAAAGTAGTACTTTTGACCTATCAACTCAGCTACTTCCCTAATCCTTTCCTTGACTTGACTGGAATTTACGTAGATGAGCGATGCGTTTTAGTAAGATCTTCTGAGATGAGAATCGACTGCTTTCCTGATGAAGTGAGGGTATAGGGAAGTATATGCACAGCACACATACAGAGATCCCTGAAACCAAGTAGATGACAACAAAAAGAAGTCCCTGAAAGCAAGGAAGACTTAACCTACATGGCCAACAACACTTCCTCCTGAATAAATGTCAGCTCTAACTTCTTCTGAGGGGAGCAAGTGAAAAAGCGCAAGTACAGATTCGTAGGTTCAGCTTTAAGCAAAGTGCTCTCATTTATGTGTTTTGCATTGTGAAATGAGTCCTACTTCCCGTTCCTAATTCCTCTTTTAGAAGAGATGTAGCTTGCCTTTAGTGGCTGGTTCCATCATTTTGGGGCAGCATAAGATTTGAAAGATGGACTCCCTTTTTTTCTCGAAGGTTGATTCCTTGCGGAGAACGATAATAGCCTGCCTCACTCAGAAATGGCATACATATAAAGGTGAAGCTTCCTCCGAAAAGAGTTCTTATCGTGGGTGCGGGTCTGTGTTCCCATGGTTGCTTGGTTGAAATAGTCTCTTTGCTTTTCAGCCGGTTCTCATCTAGCCAGTTCGTTATTCATTTCTATATGATCAATGGAGAAGGTCGGTATCCTTCTTCCTAGCTTGATTGGTCTGGCATCGGCCCTGATTTGATTTCGGTAAGGGATAGGTATAGGCAAGGGAAAGGTTTCTTCCGGGCGGCTTACCACTTGATTGATCCATATGTTCCAGGAACTTCGACTTGGCCGGAGGATCCGATTTCTTTTGAAAAAACTTAGTCTCAATGGGAAAATCGTCCATTATCGCTTTTTCCCTCGTACGAGTCAATTTCAAATGAAAAACTTGATGCTCACTATACGGCAAATGTTCATTCTCGCTTTTTCCCTCTAGAGAGTCGATTGACAATTCAAATTCTTTATCTCGCTATACGGCGAAAGTCCATTTTTTTGGCATGAAATCATCCCATTTCGCTAATAAAAAAGGCTTGAGGACGAAAATCCCGGGATTCCATACTTGATTCTTTTCTTCAGACTCTCGTACGAGGGAAAATCTGGTTGATAGCGAAAATCACGGGAAAACGGACTAGGCGGAGGTGGGAACTCTACTTTACTTTAATGGGAACTCATTATAGGAAGGATTGGTAGGAAGCAAGTCCATATTGGTACCAGTCTTGTTGCGATGAATGGGATCAGGATCAGTCAAGAGAGAGTTCTCTTCTAGCGAGTGCCGGTAGTGAGAAGCCTGTAAGCCAGCTCTATCTCAGAAGTTAGCTCCGTAGACACCCGGGGAATTCGATTTTTGTTGTGATAGTGGGAATAGGCCCTGATCAAATAAATACATATATAGGGGCAGGCCCGAGTCGATCAATGAGGATCAGTAGCGTGTCCATAATCCAAGAATTTTTCTGTGCCAGCTTAGCTTAGAACCCGCATAAAGATGAGCCTTAACAGTGTGCTTGCTATTGAATATGGAAATGAAATGAACAGTCTCGAGTGTGGGTCGTGAACGAACCCTGTAACGTATCCAATCCAATGACAAAAAAAGAATAAATGGGTCTGTGACTACTTGACTTTGTTTCACTTCCAGTTTTGAATGGAATCGATGCCATCCTGTCCTTTCAATGCTATGAGGCTGATGGTGGGACGAGCACTAGCAAATGGAGATTTCTCGGGCCAATCCAAGAACTGCTTGCTGACTTTGAGTTTCCGATGAGCAACTCACTCCTATAAAGAGTTCCCAATTTCCATACTTATATAGGCGATAGCGCACCGAGCGCGGATCTATCTTAGGTAGAGGAATATGAAAGTCCGGAATATGAATCATGCCACTGTCTGTCTACGTCTACTAGACCCGCACCTACTATTCTTGAGTCAAGAGAAACCTTAGAACGGCACTCCAGAAAGAGAGATACTAATAGTAAATATCCAGATCCAGATCTACTTCCGAGCGAGCAAATAGTCACCATAAGGTTCCAATAGAAGAGATGGCTGATTTCTTGCATACCATAGTAGATAGCCCGGCACCCCAAAAGAAGGACAGTGGGATTTTGTAAGAACCATTAGATGGCAGTAGGAGTCTTCCACAATCTTCAAGATCAGCTAGGCCAGTCAAGGCAAGCAAGGAAACTCTATTCGAAATTAGATACCCCGCCTTTCAAGCAAGAAGACTAACCCCTCAACCTATGCAGAGGAAACTGTCTTGAAAGCAGACTGGCCACCCGAAGTCAGAAACCCCTTGTTTTTGGATGATAGGAGATTTTCCGTTGATAGCCAGGGAGAAGAGAAGATCCATTTCCATATGTCATTGCGAGTCCACTATGAGAACTAAGATCGGGAACTACCACTCAAGGTGAGCCCTTAGAAAGCCAGATTTGTGGAGAACGCGAACATGCGCGGGAGACTGAACACACCGTTTATCTCTCTGGCACACCTTTCAATGAATTCCGTGCTACCTTACCGTCTCTAGTACGAGATTCTGGAGCACATCATTCTTTCATGCTAGCCCAGCGGCTATGCTCAACTTGATATCATTTGATACCGTCACTCCTACTTGCTGGAAATACTTGTTCTTGAGACACCTATCTTTCTTTTTTCATGAAATAGCTCAGCTCTGGCACCATGGAAGTGAGTTCTGGCATGATTGCTAGCACGAATGCTTTAGGGATAAAAGCGCTCTAAGCTCTACTTGATAGTCTGGGGTAAAGGCATAGAGATCACTAGAAGTAAGTTCCGGGCCAACCCTACATAGTTCTTCTATCTGCTTCGAGAAGAGGAGATGCTTTCATAATCATAATTAGTAAGGGAAAATCTGGTATTCATCCATGTACGAGATGAAGGAACGCAGCACACTTCCTTCTAGGTCGCGGGCCATAGGCCTTAAGAGAACTAAACTAGTCGAAATCATGAATAGCACAGGCACCCAGATATTTTTTGATTCCTCACAGTGACTCTTTTCTTTCTGGAATCATTAAATAGCTCTGGCAACCCGGGAAGGCCATCCCAACAAGTGGGAAAACGAACCTTGTAGGTGGGGTTTCATGGAAACAAAAGGATTCTAATCCGTTATGGAATATGCATCCTGTCCCGTATTGGAAGTAGAATGAAGTGAGTGGAAGGGTATCATTTCTGTTGGAACAGTATCTAATCCAATGAGGAACTACGCCATGTGACGAATAAAATAACTTTGGAGCTGAGCAAAGCTAAGGATGAATGCAATGCAATCCTGAATCCAATGAGGAACTACGCCATGTGACGAATAAAATAACTTTGGAGTGGAGCTATTGATTATTGAGGGGAGGTGAATTCCTTCTACCTATCTGAGGATTCGGCATAGACTTTTGATTGGACTGTACGAAGATCTGTCTTGTTTCGCGATGCGAGGAAGAAAGCTGCTCCGCTCTGAGAGGTAGAAGAATAATCCGTTCTCGAGTCAGGGAAGCACGGCATGGACAAGGAAGTCAAATCCCACGAACTTGGCACTGTATCTCTACCTATGTAGATTTATTTGGAATAGTTCGATAACCAAGGAGCACATACCCTTGTGGGTGAGATTGGAACTCATATCCTACCACCTCTCTACTCGTATTATTGGATTGGCCTGGGCCTAGAGCTGTAGAATCAGTAGTAGCCCGTGGGGAATCAGCGGTAAGCAGAACTTGATTTGAACGGGGCCCACTAGACTTCTCTATTTCATGATTTCATGTTATAGCGCGGGCTTCCATCCCTTTTGGAAGAACCAACTGGGGACGGAACGTAAAGGCTCACTCATCTAGATCCGGCACATCACAATCCATGGCTAGGGCTAGATGATCACCGGCATCATCAACAATAACAGCATGACCCGGCTGGCATAGGGTTCGGCTTATCTGTCTTCTATCGCTCTACGAGAAGGCTCTATCGCTTCATCCTTTTCAGGATCTACCAATGGCAGTATTCGGTGATCTGGCCTGTCCTTTGAGAACAGTGACTGGAAGGATGTCCTACCGCTTAGGAGTCAAGTATCGGATATCTACTTGGATGAAATCCGGTCGGGTAGAAGCATTTCTTGTGATATCGGGAGAAGAGATGGGCTCATGCTTTACACTACTTCCCGAGGTCCACTAGAAAGGATCTTCTTACTAGAAAGGATCTTTACGACTGTTCCCATCAACACTTAGAAGAAAACTGAGAACTTTTTTGATCTCCAAGAACCGGCCCAGTAGCCCCCGAACTAAGGATCCATCCAATACTGCTTACTTCATATCTCCTAACCCAAATGGATTTTCGACTTCTGCATTTCAATGGGAATTTGGGCATCAACCGGATTTTACTTAAGAGATCGGGACAAAGAGTTCGAAAAATAGGAGTTTTAAGGATAGAAATCAGAAGTCAAAAGTTTTCCATTTTTCCACGGCCCGGCTGAAAAGCGCTTTAGCACCCTTGACTCCGTGGAGATGCAACCTTTTTTCAAAACAATTTACCCTCCCAAGGTAGTTGGCTAGTCCTCCAGGCGCCAATAAAAGAAAAAACAGACCTACCAAGATCTCTCGGTCTGGAACTGCATATTCATAAAAAGCGTATCCCTGAAAAGAACATATATATCCGCGGGCACTCTACTTAGTTAGCTGAAAAGCGAATATGGGATTTTGCACCATAAGCAGATGCTGGTTTTTCAGATTGGAAATCTACTCTCCCAAGCTCCACTCGATCTTTTGCAACTCTTGGTCCCCTTAAAAGTTCTCGGGGGCGCTTAGGCCAGTCATAAAAAGAGTAAATAAATAAATATGTCCTGAAAAATGCCTTGAAAACTCTTCTCTCCTATCCAATGAGCTCTAAAAGGACAAGCCTTTTTCTATAGACGAATCGGGCCTAGAACTCACTTTTTATATCCTACGCTACATTCATTATCCCAAGAGGGGCTGGAACGACGGATAAAGCTTCTAAAAGCGGGCTTCTAGAGCATGTTCCATTATCCAGGTAAGAAAGAAAGACTGTTGCACTCGCTCTTTGAGCTGCGATCGACGAGGTTGATCGGGTGAAAATGAACCTAAACCTATAAAAGTGCCGGGACATTAAATAGATATAAAATAAAATAATCTTTTAGTGGATCATCCCTCAAAGTCCAAGTTTAAGAGGCCAGTCCCAAAACATTTCTTGCAGGATGGATTCCACCTTTCTCCAGGTCTCTTTTTTATTGACTTTGGCACCCACACGTATAATGTGAGGAGAGGAATCCAAATTCGATGCATAGCTGTCCCTCTCTTCCCCGAATTCCTCTGGCAGGATCCCTTACTGGAAGGGGGGTAAAGTATCTACGCTCTAGTCGTATGTATCCTGAGAAGGGAGTGACCTAAAACGGAGGAATGCTTGTTCGTCTCATTCGGATATGTATGGCCGGGGTCTGGTAGCTCCCTATGACTATTCCTATTGGGATGGCAATCTCATCTCGAATCACATATCGTGTGTTCGATGTTCCTTTCGTTCGCATATCTTTGAATCGAATCAGCTTCTGCCGCGAACGGGGCGGGGGATAACCGAAATAGAAGTGCTGCCGGGGTGATTGACCATTAGGATCCAGTCCTGTTCCTTAGTTTGGTTTTTCCTACCAAGGATCCAGCTATGCTATAAAGTTATGTTAGTGGCAGATATGGATAGAGTATGGATAGAGAAAGTAGCAGCTCGCTTTCTTTCGAAGACGGGGTTGAGAAGAAGGTAAGGCAGCTTCTTCGATCCAAATCTTATGAACAGATTCATTCATTTCAAATTCAGAATCATACGCAACCTCAAAGAAAGATAGCCCTCCTCTTTACGAGCTTAGTAACGGTAAGTCCGTTCCGTTAATGGATGGGCACGAGCGAGGGGCGGTGATTGGAATAGTGACTCATTGGCTATCAGATAAGTGAAGCCACCCAAAGCTATTCTATTATCATAAATAGAGGTAAGAGCTCCTCAGTTTCGTATATAGCCCCCTCCGATCCATGGTGGATTGTCTTGCTTTTCATCAAATAAGACCTAGCAGCTTACTTAAAGAAATGAAATTCTCGCTAGGGTGCTTGCTATCGGGGCAAAGCTTTTTCTATTTATATAGGCCGGCCACCCAGCTCCATTCCTTGAAAGCCAGTCAATACTAGAGTAGAGCTCTGAAATCCTTCCTGGGCAGCCTGGTTCCAGCTCCCTTCATTCCTCTGTGAGAATAGTTCACGTATAATACTTTAGAGCGAGTAACTAGTCTTTCTATTCGCCTTTCTATTCTAGTAATTCTACGTTCCTCATTCTATATACGATACGTTCCTCATTCTAAAGTAGTGACTCTAACTAGAATATAAAGACTTCACCTTCAACCCAAGCCAAGCTATGAAATAGGGATCATGGAAATCGGGCACACCCGAGTAAATCTAGACTAGATGATCTTGCGAGGCGATGCCAGACCCAGAGTATAATGTCTCCGGGACTAGACTGGCTAGAAGGCAGTGCTTATTAATATCGGAGCTGAAGTGCGGATCAGTCGTGAGAAAATCAAATCCTTTGAATGGATCAGTGAGTGTAGGAAAGCCGGTTCCGCAGGATCACTTATGTTATGTGATTTCGAGAACTGGGAGATGCTTCTGAATCAAAAGATGCTGTAAAAGCTCAGAAACGAGGCTTCTCAAATTCTTTTTGGCATGCCCCCTCTACTTCTACCTGTACCGATTCATGGAGTTGACACTAATCCATTCTTTCTATATTTCTTTCATTCTCTTTGATTGGTCAACAAAGAACTTTGACTCGGGCTCTTCCCCTCCCTCTTGGAGGAATATAGCCATCCATCAAGCCTACCCCAACATAAACAGGAATCACCTGATAAGCTGAGTGATAAAGCTATCAATCTATCCTTTGACTGGCACTTTAGCAGAAAATCATGAAATAAACCTGGGCCCACTAAAAGTCCTTATTTAGGGAATCTGACTTACTTAAGAAAATAATCAACTGCCACCACCACATCATTAAGGCCTGCGCCTTCAAGCCCAGTGGAATTCTCGTTCGGATGCTATTCTCGCTCAAAGATCTCAAAATGTCGTATCGAAAGGAGAGCGTCAATTCTCTTATTTCAGCATCAATCTGAAAGAGTCTTAGTCCCATAAGGCCGAAACTTGGAATTGACTTGATAGATCTTCTGCTTGTCTCTCGAGAAACTTTGTATTGGTCTCCACCTCAGCCCAGTCTAACTCTGCTGATAGACTGTGTTTATATTCTTCTACGAGTAGCCTGCCCAGCAATGGAAACGTATGAGCGTTAGTTGGCAATGGAAATGGGTGCAATAAATCAGGTATCTAATCTGGCTAGAGAAAGGCTAACTTCAAAACTCAGGGCTTCTCATTGATAGCCATAGTAAGAGGTTTGTCCTGTTGGTGGTTGATTCAAAACTACTTCCTCTTGCACAACTATAATGGGAACTACTATAATTATAATGGGAGAGGAGAAAATACTCGAGGAGAGGAATATAAACTACGTAAGAAGCTTCCTCAATAAGAGTGGCTGTGCCAAGAGACCCTTGTTGGAATTGATCTACTGCCAAAGTGGAGTGGGAATATATAAGAAAGTCGAATGGATCTGTGGAACTCCCCCGAATAAAGGAATCAAAGAGTGACTCGCCAGACTGGCATAGGCGATCAAAACAGAAATTCTCCTCCGGTCATCCACTTTCCATCGAGGGAGAGTCGACTAGCTTAAAGAAAGGTGCCGGAAGAAAGAAAAAGATCCTAGTCTCCATTTCAGAGAGTATAAGCACAGGAAGAAGGTATCAGGAATGCTGGTTCGGCGGAATAGGGTGATTGGTAAGGCTTCATCCCTAAAGTTATTCAACACGTGGCTACTAAGATAATTGGATTCCTTTTTCAAAAGTTATGCTCGTAAAGCTGCAAAACTAGTAAACTTATCGACCTGTCATCCGTTCTTACCCGAGCTGAGTCTTGACTTCACTATCTGTGACTTAGCCCCACATTCTTGTGCCAAAGAAAGACAGAAGGAAAGAAACCTAGACTTGGAATCCCGGCGCCTTGACTTTATATGACAATTCTAGATGAACTGGGCTAGCTAACCAGACAAGAAGGAGGTCCCGGGCCGCCTTGCGAAATACTTACTGCTCAAAAGCTCAGAATTAAAATGCTTTACCTCTCTCTTCCGATGAATCCACTTCACATAAACATAATAAGTGTTTTGGCATGCCGGTTGATACTTTCGTTATTCAAAATTGACGAAGGGAAGGTTCCGAGGTATCGGAATGTGGTAAGCCAGCTCCACCTAGGGATATCGCCGGACGGTAGGCATCGGTTGCTCTAAAACTTCTCACCTGGTTTTCCTATTGTCTTCTTTCCTTACGAAAGCGGTCAGTAAAGTCGAGTACAAGAAAAACTAATAGCTTCCTTTCGTTATCTGCATCTGCTTTCCTCAAAAGGTCTAGCTTTGCCAAAATCAATAGTTTAGTTGGTTGGGTCCTGTCGATCAAGTTATAGGAGCTGCTTGCTATCTATCAAAGGGTAGAAAAATACCACGTTTGCATTGAAGGAATGTCGCAGGAAGCTGCCGATCCGCGATTTAAAGTAGTTCGTGCTTCGGCGGCAGGGGACTATAGGCCATGAAAACCCACCCCAGGTATCTCCACCTGTGGATTGAGAGTAAAAACCAGTGAATTTCGTATCTCCCGCTGGCACACGATTTCTATTACTTTTCTTGTTTCCCGTTTCGGAGATCCATGGTAAATCGATATCTGGGCTCGAGCCAGGGTACTTATCTTCCCGTCTATAAATCAATGACCAATAAAAGACCAAAGGGGTGATAAATCAAGGGGCGGACAGGAGCAGTTGGAAGTACCTTTGCCCTGGACTGGGGGATAGTACCGTGCGCTAATCCTCTTATTAGTATTAAAGTGGAGATGACATTATCACAATCCTAATGTGCTTTGGCGAACAACTTCTTCCCAATGCGTAGGAATCGTATCTCCTTAGGTTCTTTGCTTTCATTTGATTTTGATGAAAGAAAAGAAATCAATGGCCTTTGCCGAGGAACTACAGCATATGAACAGCTAGGGATCGGAATACTACAACCGTACCGGCTATCCCGGGCAGGTGATAGGAAGAGTCTAAGGGGCTAGGTTTGAATCGTTAGTACTAGTAGGAATCGCATCGCTATTCCTTCTCTGCTTTGCCGAGGCCGTATGTATCGTACCGAAGTAGGTATTGAATTTATCAAGGAAGCGGATAGGTTTTAGTTGCAAAAAGAAGGAGCCCTCCCCGCGGAGGAAGCTTATAGTCGGTCAACTATTGCGAACCCCCTCTGGGTCCGGTTAGCGGACGTCGGATAGCGCAGGAGGAAAGGATTCTTTTAGGATTCGGTAGGTTATCAAATTGTTGGATTAGAAGGAAGTAGTGCAATCAGAAAACGTAACGAATTGGATAAGATCGGAAGAAAGGCCCTATTGTTAATGAGAATAGTAATTCACTATCGCTACTGCTCTACTTTGACACAGGATCACATCACTGCCCTTCCAGTGAGTTCGGAATGTTTGTCCTAAGCATTCAATACTTTTCTAGATGACTTGAACTTGTTTCAGAAGTGGGGCCTAAGCAAGAAGAAAATAACAATTGAGAAACTACTTTCGAAAAGACAATAGCCAACAACATAGATTTGCCACGGACAAGGATCTTGCTACCTTATTGTGAATTCCTTTTTTATTCAATTGTGTACTCGTTCCTGTTGTTGTGCCATTAGTGACTTGAGAAGACTGTGTGAAAGAGAGCACGATGCCGACCAAGTCACAAAATAGGTTCTCCCGATTTCAAAGTAATTTGTTGATGCTTACACAATAGGTAGACCCCACTCTTCTCTTTTTCTCCCGTCCGCCTTGCCTTTCTTCGAAATGACACTCTCTTTTCTAAGTGCGCTCTTTTCTTTTCTTTTCTTTTCTTTTCTTTTCTTTTCTTTTCTTTTCTTTTCTTTTCTTTTCTTTTGTAGTACCTATTAGTATTAGTATTAGTATTAGTATTAGTATTAGTATTAGTATTAGTATTAGTATTAGTATTAGTATTAGTATTAGTATTAGTATTAGTATTAGTATTAGTATTAGTATTAGTATTAGTATTAGTAAGAGTATTAGTAAAAGACTAGCTAGCCACATCCCCTGACTCTCAGTCTCAGTCAACTCAAGGTGAGAAGCGAAAGGCCAGCAACTGCACTAACTGAGGGACACATTGAAAGCAAGAAAGAAATAGAACTTAGACAAAGAACAATAATACGATACTGAAATCCGAGTCGGCAATGGGCCGGAGAAACATTCACTCGTTAGCGACTCCTACTAAACAGCCAGACAGAGAAGGAAAGCAATGGAGATTTTTCTATTATCTATTATACATTCCCTGAGAAAGGAAAGCCTTCGCATACTCGCCCTAGCTCTGAGGCGACTTTATTGCTTGGGTTAGTTGCCCTGGGTCAAAAGGGGACTACTCCTGAATCACATTAAGTATATAGGAAACGTAAAGGGAGATGGGAGCATCTCTCCATCCGACTTCTTCCTCTCACTCGGCCATCTCTCCCACATCATCCTATTATTTACCAAAAACTTACTGAGTGAATAGCGAGTTTTCATAAACCTAATAAAGTCAGGGTCGCTCATTGCTTCCATCCTCCTTTCCAATTTCATTGAAGCAACTCAAAGCGAGGTTAGGAAGAGAGCAAGCAGTGTCTCCTCAACTGCCGTTGGTGGGCCCGGAAGGGAAACCTCGGATTAAGCCAATTGCTATCATATCTCGTCGCATGGTGAAAGGCGAAATGCAGCGGTACCACAAGTGCTCATTCATTGGTCCAACCTAGAAGCTACTTGGGAAGACTATGAATTGATTGCAAGTAAGTATCATGGACAAGGAGGATTTTTAGGAGAAAGGAGATCCTCTCTCAACCCAATAGATGCAATGTAGGAAGACTAGTATCTTTAGTCCATGGGTGTAACACCATAAGATGGGATTGATGGTAATCTATCATAAATAGTTTCCCTTTTTGTCTAGATGACGTCCCCACGGTGTCTATAATTTATGTCAACCAATAAGAAATACCCGAAAGAAGATGCGTAGGCCTTCAATCATGGTGCAATGAATATCGTAGATAGAGTGATGGAAGAAGTTCGATCTCATATAGCTAGCTGGAGTCTTTCTTTTCAAAGTGAAACGATTTTCCTTTTACGTTGAGATATTTGAATTGGATTTTCTTTCACCACTACTATCGTAACGCACAGAAAACACTGACGTTTCCGCTCGCTTTCAACCACTGCCACTTTACCTGAGCACTGTGACGCAGTCGGTCAAGTATTGAGGCTAGTATATCAAGGACTTATGAGAACTGAAAAGAAAAAAACTAGGCAAAGGAATTCTCAAAGTTCATTGAGTTAAGGGAGGACCATTCGTGGGGGGTTCGTGGAAGAGTTGGGTTCGATTCCCTTTATACGCGATGTGGCGAAAAAGACTGATTCAACGAAATATGCCTGCATTAAGATTTAAAACGTGCCGTCTACTTCCAGGAAATGTTCGGAACAGAGAACTTTCTCTAATCCAACGCCGCATTCTCCGAAGATTGAGGAACAAGAGGAGATCCATTAAAAGAAATCTTTCTCAGAGAGAAAATCTAAACAGTAACATCAAATCACAAACTACACGAAAGTTGTCCCTTTATTATGGGGATTTACCCATAAGGGAGATGCACAGAGGAAGAGAACGAACTTCATATATCCCTTTTTTACTCAATCAAGAAACAAGATCGGACGTGATTCCGGTTCGTCTCCGTTTTAGTGACACTCTTCCTCAAGCAAGGCAGCCGATAAGTCATCGAAGGGTTTGTTTGAATAATGGACTGGTAACCATTACTCATTTTAAAGTTTCCCATGGTGATCTAATATCTTTTAAAGAAAATGACGCGAGAACCCGCGGTGAAGAAATAAGGAGATCTTTCTATATCGACATATCAGTTGGAAAAATAATAGGCAAATTCCTACCGGTCAGAATCTGGAGAAGAACAAAAACAGAATGGTTCCGCTTACTCACAACTCAGAGGGGATGCCGCTTACTACTAAAATCCGGGTTTTTGCAAGAGTTGCGTTCTTATATGCAAGAAGAAGACTTAGAAAGAACAAAGAAGTTTGGATCCGCAAAAGTATGCTTAGGCAGTTCCTTCGCTGAGCACAACAGAATGAAGAGGAATTTGTTTCATTTCAAATACTTCTTCTTATGGAAAAGAAGGAAGGAGGAAGAGGAAGGGGTAGAGGAGATCCTCAAAGTTATCGAGGAAAACGAAAACCGAAAAAGAGCAATAAGCCCTTTTGTTTACACAAAAAAATTATATAGAAATTCGACCTATTGCTCCGGATCCCCGTTTACTAGGAAGATAAGAATCAAAAGGATCGAACTACCTACTCATTATTCGGAGGTGAATCATAGAACACTAAAAGCTGTGGTATCTTATGGACCTAACATAGGTCACATCCCTCACGACATAAGATTGAAAGATCCAAACCTTCCTCTTCGGAGCGGAAACGGACGTGGCCAAAACATATAAAAAAAGATCGGCCTAGTCGCTCATAGGGACATATCTATCCGGATAGAGGATAGTCTAGATCAATTTTTAGAAAAATCTCTCTCTATATAGAATAGATAGGTATCTCTGTGGATAGAGATAAAGATAGGGATCCCTATAAATCGAAATATATGGAAAAAGTGCACTTTTTGACTACTACTACTATTTCTTATTCTTAGACGAAACATCGTTTTTTCGATTTTGACTGAATTGGTCGGAGCGTAGACGAGCGAGCAGAGCCCAGGAAAGAGGTCAGATCGTCATAGAGCAGTCGACTATAAGTATAAGACTGCTGGCCTGAGAGAAGGCAGTCTCTCTCGGGAAACATGGCCCAATTTCTCTTCTTTCTTTTCACACGGGCAACAATTGGGAATAAAACAGACCATGAACATGAGTTTAAAATGTAAAAAAAAGGTCTGAAAGACTTATTCTTTTTTAAAAGGAGGATAAGATAATTTTTAGATTCTTTTTTGATGTTATTATGTGTTATTTACTACCTTTGGCTTTGGGAAAAGTTTTCTACTTTTGAAGTTCTTGACAAGTCCCAAGTGGAGGAGATTAAGAGGTCATTAAAGAATTCTTCCTTTTAGTTCTCTTCGATGTATCGATCATGCATTCCTAAACCACATAAGCCGGGGGAGATGCGCCCCATTAGACAGCCTCATAAGGCAGACATCATTGTCATGGATACGGCTTTTGAACATCGTTTTTGAAGACATCTTTCTAACGTACTCCCATGGGTTTGTGTTTACTGAGGCAGCCCCATCCTTTTAAATCCCTGCACCACATCACTCTGGAACCCAATTCATAAGTAAGGAACTGGAGAAGGAGAAGTGAACCACTGAATCTGATAGGTCTTTCAGCTTAACTATATTATATCCAGGCCCAAAATGGATTTTCCTACTTTTTTTGAGGGTGATAATCCAGACAAGACAGTGTGAGAAATACTTTTATCTTGCTTGAGTTCCTCAGGGGATGTGGGTATCAATGGCCCCTCTTCATTGTTGTGGTAGAGCTTTTAGCTCGAAACATGCCGTAGTTCCTCGCTGGGACAGGAATAAGTCGTCAAGTAGGCATATGAACGGGAAAGGCTTTTTGCACGGTATACGTCACTAATAGCCGCCAATAAGATAGCTCATCACGAGAAGTAGTTTCCAGGTTTTTTACAAATAGGCTTGTAAAGGTCACGGAAAGGCATTTGTGGTGAGGCGCCTCCGGAATCACATAAAGTATGCTTTCCAGTCCAACTCTTCAGTCCTGCTCAAAGGTTGACCTGTCCGGCGGTCCAGAAGAATCGAAGGTAAGTCAAGGCGATCGAAAGCCTACATATGGTTGAGGAGACGAAGGGAGGATTGGCTTGACAAAAAACCTCCAGGTTCAGTTCGGCAGCCTTGTGGGCTTTGTGGAAATTTAGAAATGAGCTCTGTTTTCAGAATGGGGCATGGCGCAGCATGTCTACTTTGATGAGAAGGGTGTTGCTTATGCTGTCGAACTGGAAGATACTATGCCCGGTCAAGCATCTGGAGCGAGCTACGGATGACCAAGTTGGAACAGCTGACAAGAGCTCCGGCAAGAATTTATGGCAGGAGAAGCTGATAACTCAGAATCGTTTTCACCTGGTTGACCTGTAAAATCAGTCGGGTATAATACCTATGTAGAGTAGAAGGGTTTTCCATTTCTTTCGGTAGGCTTCAGGAAAAGAGGTTGGTATACTTTTCAGAACTCTAATGGTTTTTGACCAACCAAAATGGCGACTTTGGGCTGTAACTGATTGTGACTTTTGATCCTGATGCAAATGGACCGTCCCTGGAACTCTAAAAATAAAAGGTTGCTACATTACTTATCTAATCTAAGTATCGAAGTATGAAAGGGCAGGCTTCCTGCTATTAAAGTTGCAGGGTAAAGGAAGGCGCGGAGCGAAAAAGCAACTGGCTAAAAAGAAATCCACTAAGCAAGATAGCTTCCATCTAGATAGCATTTTACTAGGCATTTTGACACTTCACTAGGAGGGTGAAGGAAAGTCGGATGAAAGTGATCCTAATGGAAGCGAAAGCACTCGTTCTTGCCAATGGAATACCTTCATCCCTTGTATTGAAATATGATTTATTGAATTCGGAGCGCAGCTACGGCCAAGGAAATACCCCGATTTAGTGGACTAGTTAAAATAATTAATTCAAAGCGAAGAGGCTCGAAACATTAAACAAGCAAAGGTTTTTGCGCTTCTTGGCTCGAAACATGCCGTAGTTCCTCGCTCTAGCTAGAAAGCCGTTGCGGCGCATCCTCTTGCTTGATTTCCTGTGCATATTCCTTTTTCTAAACATACTTGATCCAAAGACTTGATCAGGCAGTATCAAATGATAGGTGGCACGCATAAACTTATCTTGTAAGTTATCCAGATGCCTTGCTAGCTTGTATTTGTGAAGGATATGTTAATCTAGGTCAAAGATACTTGTTCTCGATGAGTGAAGATTCTGGTATTACGCCTCGAATGGAGCATTACGAGTGCATGATTGAGTTGTTTAGTAAGCATGGTTGATTTAGAATCATAGCCAAACCTTAAGGGTTGTATTCCCCAGAAACTTCTAGTTATTCTCCAGTATGAAAGGTTCTAGTGACATTGCTGCTATTGCTGGAAGTCCAGTTTCATTTTGGCTGGGAGTTCTCTGTCAGCTAGTGGGAGTCCCGCTATTCTCATTGTAGGCGTAGTTGCTTCTTTCATCCAGCCCAGCACGCCATATAATCCCTTTTCCATGCCCGTGCTTTTACCTCTTTCTACGCATGTCGATCCAAAGGAAGCCATTTAGATCTGAGTTAAGGAAGGAAGTGAATTTAAGCAAGAGAGCGATAGGATAGATATAAAGCTTAGACCAATAGGCATCTTAGGTTTTTAGGAAAAAAAGTATATTAGTATACTACCTCTTGGAGTTTCAGTTGCTATCCATTCTGTTTGAGATATAGCTTTTCCTATTCAGTTCTAGAACTAGTGGTTACAGCGAATGAGCAATCTTGTGTATATCCAAGGTAAAGGGCAAGAGACTCTGTCAATTCATCCAATGAGTAAGCAGGACAGTGAAGTTAGAAATCCTTTAAGTCCCTCTTGAATTTAAGTAAACTCCGGCCCTCAAAAGTAAACAAGTTTTCAAGGGTAGGGGTAGCGTTTACTAGCCAGCAAGTAAGATAACAAAGCTCTTTTTTTCAATAAGAAAAAGTAGTAGTTTTCCGGGTCTCAATGGAGGAGAACTTTCCTGTTCATCCTACACTACAGCATAGGCAAGATCTCATCCTTCGGCGAATCTAGGGGCTCAGAAGAGTGTCACCAACGACGTCGGTGGGCCAAACCAAAGAAAGACTGTCTCTTTAACGACGTGGTCACGGGGATACGATCCGACAAGAGAGATGCTGAAGAATATGCCCTCCTCAAGGGGTCAAGCACTCGATCAGAACTAAACCATCCTGCGGCACTCACAGCATGAGCACACAGGGCAAGATAAAGAGAAGGATAAACGCTAAAGAGATCGTCAACTTCACCTTGGCATGCTTCCATCAGTGCCTCAAAACATTTGCTATTCTTATCTCTAGAAGGGTGCTTCTATTGTTGTAGTGTTTCTAGCGTCAGAACGATCAAGTCATTCCGAAAGAAAATGCAAGTGCGCCGTGGAAAGTCTAGCATTGTCAAATCGAGATGCAGCGGGGTGTGAAGTCTCCCGCTCATGTTCGCGTTCTCCACAAATCTAGCTTGCGTTGGTAAAACCAAGACGTCAAGAGAAGTCTCCGGCACTTAGGCACGGGAGCAGAGCTTCAAAAGATGATGCAATGCAGAGATGCGAATTATAGAGGTATTCTTCTCCAAAATATTAGGAAAGTGCTTCTTCCTTGCCAGCCAAAAGGGGCTGCCACTTCCGGATATGTATATCTTCCTCGTTCTTTTAATCATCCTTTTCTTATTTTGCTTTTTTGAAGGAATCTTTTCAAAGGGGAAGCCTCCTCAAGGCACCCGCGCATACTTTTTTTTCACTACTTGTGTTGCTTTTTTTACTATATTATCATTATCACGAGTCGGCCCGGTGGAATGTATGGATAATAATGAAGCTCCCCATCCCCAGGTTCCTGCCGCCCCACCTGCGGGACTAGAGGAAAATATAAGGGGCACCTTACTAAATATAGTGAGTGAGCCTGCGGGGCCACTCGAATTACCAAGCATTATGAGAGAAATGAGGGGCTTTTTCTCCCACTACGCCACCGGTGGGAGAAATCCTTCCACCCGGAACATGCAGACTTGGTTAACAACGGAATTCTCAATAGACCAATCCCAAACGGACGAAAGGGCGGAAATCATATTAGCAATGCAAGAAATAAAAGCAGAATACCCCCCGGATTCTTTATCCCCCGGGCAAGCTAAGGATCATCTTTATAATAGAATGAACACATGGCTAGATGCCAGGGGCAGGGAGAACCTGAATTTGCGAAAAACGAGTTGGCCTCCATTGGGTTAGTTAAGAGCATTCCTATTCTTCGTAGTTGTCGCAATCACTTCAAGCAGTGGAAAGAACAAAAGATGTGCGGAAAGTCCTTGGGCTGTTGAACAGAATCCAACCACACTAGAATGGTTGGTACAAAGCCCTCCAGCCTTTCTTAGGGAACGAAGCTATTGCATTGTTTGCACTTATGAGGGCATTCTTGATCTTATTTGTGTTCTAAAATATTCGAGTTCCGTAGCTGGAGCAACACTTCTCAATGCCACTTCCGGAAACAAATTCGTCGTGAATAAATAGAATAGGTTGGACATAGTTCCTTGTAGGATGAGTGGATACGTAACATAACCATTGGGGAGGCTTGATGTTTCCGTTCGTGGCGGGACATCCATCCCTCCCCTCACTTGAGTTTTGTAGGAAGTAAAGTAAAGTGTCTCATATTCCATTCCAGTAGTATGAGCTTATTTCCTTTCCGATTCCGAGGCCACCATCTAGTGAGTGATTGGTATACTGCGGATGGTGGGAAAGAAGAGTGGGTAAGTGGGCTTCTTTCATGGGTTCGATTGGCTGGTTTTGACTGCCCTATTTTGCAGGATAGAAGAACTGTTTAATACTTTTGATCATGGATAATAAGCTGCTCTTGCAAAAGTGCCAGTGGTATAAAAGAAAAACTTCTCGACTTGGCAGATTCATTTCCTTTCTTTCGTCCTATGTTTGTGCAGGGGCCCCCGGTACCTGAATAGAGCGTGGATATTTATGGACGGGTCTAATCTCGTCGACATGCCACCCTCTCCTTTCAGTCGAGCATTTCACTCTCTCCTGTCGCTTTATTCGAGAATGCGAACACCTTAGCGCCCTCTACGCTCCTCCTTCCAATTGTTCGATCGTAGAATTGCACAAAAAAAGATTGAGAATCACCGATTGAACTCAGTAGAAGGTTTTCCCTGACTAAAGAGGCCTATGGAATAGAGGCGCGCAGCGTGGAAAGAATGGAAATTGCAAGTGCAAGACGGTAAAAACCGGGCTAGTTCTGCGTCGGTCATCATGCAACTTGACCACATGAAATTGGGGCGTCTCATTTCCGTGAGAATTGTAGTTGCATTCTCCTTGTGGAGAAGTCAAAGTGCCATAAAGGGTCGATCCATTCTATCTATTTAGAGGAGGGTGAGCCTACGACCACCAATTGCTTATCTCCAATTACCAATTGCAGCAGACTTGGACTAATGGAATTGCTTGAAGTGAAGACCAGTGAACAAAATTACAAAAAAGAATTGTTTACCTCTTTCGAGTTTCCACATTCTGGGCACAGCTAAGCGTTTAGTTTAGGCACATATTGGGTTTCAGACAGATAGGGAAGGTCAGCATGGGTTGACTGGGATCCCTCTGTTTCACTAGACTGGGGAGACGAGAACTATAGAATCTAAGGCGGCCCAGAGAAAGCAAGAGTGAGTTGCCCGGCCAAGCCCGTTGATTTGCTTCAGAACTATTGTATTCGATTATTCCTGGGATGGGAGACATTGTGGATCTCTCGAGGACTATGAAGACCAAGGAGTCATGACTAATGATCCCGTACTTAGTGTGTACTGGTTTAGTAGGGAAGCCTTGCCTTTACCAGCTAAAGGGAAATAGGTGTGCTGGCTGCAGTGGAAAAGATCATATAATATAAGAAAGAAAGGGGTCGTCCCAAACTTGTGGAGTGCGATGGGGGACTTGGATCTAGTGCCGAGTGAGGAGCTTTGCGGAGCCTACTCCGGTAGACATATTCCGCAGCGAGATATTGAGTGCTGTCCGTGCTAAGGATAAGGACAGGTTAGGTTAGCTCTGATGGTGGGACATGCTGAGCGCACCCTAATCATCTTTGAATACATCGCCCTCCCAGTCACAACATTAGTGAATCCAAATCCGGAATACACATCCAAGGAAATGAGCATACTTCTTGGAACTACTAGAGAGTTCAAAACCTCTTGTCCCTTGGGCATAAATGATCAATTCTGTGAAAGGTTAGGCTAGTTGGTCCGGCGGAATGGAAACATTAGGGCTTGATTGACATACTCGAGACTTAGCAATCTGGGTTTCTTGGACTAGTTTTGTCAATGGGCTAAGACGAGATCCTACGGTTCACTTTTCTATCTTTAGCATTCCACTTCACTCCACAAGGGGAATCATGGATGAACAAGACAAACCGGGCCTACTCCTTCCCAATCTTCTGAACACTACTTATGATTTTCGCTACGGCACTTGAGTTGGATATCTTAGAGAGTCTAAGCCCGTACTCTGAGGTTGGTGAAGGGAAGTGAAACGTAAGCGAGGTTTCGAAGAAACGATAGAAAAATCGATTTAGACTAGTCTCCCTCCTCTCTATATTATCTGAAATGTTCCAAAGTAGGAACTGCTGGGAATAGGACCAGCCAATCCGTCGTGCTTTGATAGCGTGCCAGCCGAGCGACTAGCTTGTCAGGTAATATGCATTTCCAGGTCAGCAAGTAGGTAAGCTGCGGTGGGGGGCCTGACTGGCGCAACTAAAGCCCCCGAGGAGAAGATCAAGGAGAAAGACGCCGAAGTCGTCAATCCATTGTATGAATCATGGATGGCAACTGATCAACAGGTACTCGGATACTTGTTGCTTGCAATGACTAAAGAAATTCTTGTGCAAGTCTCCGCCTGCCGCACAGCTGCCGAAGTCTGGAGTGTCCTTGAGACAACCTTCTCATCTGTGACGAAGGCGCGCGTCGTCAATAGTCAATACAAGAATCGCGCTCTCCAGCTTGAAGAAAGGCGACCTATCTATCACCGAATATGTCGGGAAGATGCGGGCGCTTGGAGTGGAGATGTCCAACGCTGGCAAGCCGATCGACGATGAAGACCTTGTCTCCTACATCCTGGCGGGCCTCGACGACGACTACAACTAGGTTGTGACCACACTGAAGAACCGATCTATATACTGTGGGGGAAGCCTACGCGCAACCCCTAAGCTTCGAGCAGCGCAGGGAACTGCTCCATGGCTCAAGTTATCACTCATCCTCGGCGCACATGGCCAACAAAACAAGTGGAACCCATCGTGGTCGTGGCGGCGGCCGCGGTGGGCGAGCATCCAGAGGAAGAGGAAGAAGTGGTGTTCGCCAGAACTGTGGTGGTGGCGCCATCCCTGACAACAGACCAAAATGCCAACTGTGTCTCAAGAAAGGGCACACGGTGCTCAACTGCTGGTACAGGTATGATGAGGAAAGCTTGCTCCTTCCTTCCCTTCCACCCGGGCTAACAAGCAGGAAAGAAGATAGTCGGCAGAATCCGGCACATTTCAAGTCTTGGTCCATGCAAGAAGACTTTCCTTAGTTTCTTCAGGTGAACACACAAAGTAGAAGCCCCTCTCTGGCAGACAACTCCGGCACGCACGGCACTAGAATTTCCGTAGTCGGAAGAGAATAGACAAGCAAAGGTGAACGGATCTATCTGATTCTTCTACGAAGAACTCTAACCAACTCAAAAATAGGGGCGGGCCGCAGGGAATAGATTGAAAGAAGGTGTCGTGGCGGGCCTAAGCTCTTAAAGCGGAACGAACTAGACTCTTGCTTTCCAAGTTCTCAGAGATTTCAAGATAGGGCGGTTGAGTCAGCGATTCGAAAAAGAAAAACACCGGAATGCGATTCGATTCTACTATCCTTATCCTTGATGCAGCTCGGCTTGGGGCAGACCTAACCGAATCCCTAAACTAAAGGATTCTCCTAAAGCCAACCCAGGCACGACCTTGATAATAAGTTCATAAGCAGCCTGGGCCCTGGAATGCGACTCTCTTTCCCCAGAGATTTCCCTTGGTTGATAGGCGGATAGCGTATAAGCTTTTTCACTGCAATCAAACTTCTGTGATTACCGCTACACCTATGTCGGCATGCATGCTTAGAGAAGTGGCTTTCTTTCTCTTTCTCGGCACCCAAGAGCACTAGTTTCCAGTCAAGGGTGCCGGCAAGGGAATAGAATAAGCCAGAATAAGAAGTGTGCCCGATCTAGAATCTAAGATCAGAAACAGCAAGGGAAGATAGCAAGATTCACCTCATTGTGATATGCCAATTTGAGAACAGTGAATGGAATGCTAGGTCCTCCTTCCTCATAAGCCCGGGTAAGAAACAGTCAAGCTATCTCGTTCTGAGATCAGGGAATGGGATTAGTTCACTATCTTCTGCCACGGCTCCCAACAGAAACGATCTACTTGCTGCTACTGATCCCATGCCTCTTCCCTGTTTTCGTTTTCCTATAAACCTCGAAATCCCCGTGGGTGGAATCAGATCCATCTCCCATCCTTCTTGTCTCTGTTTTCTTCTCATCAAGAAAAGAGGAAACCACGTAAAAAGGCATACTTATTTATTTTGCTCGGCAAGCCAGTCACCGGATAGGCCAAAAGTAGGATTCCCCGTAGTCAGTTCTAAGGAAGACTTGGTCCTTTATAGGCCTCGGTAGACGAAGAGAAGAAAGAAAGCGCTCACTAGATGAGATATTCTTTATAGCTCTCCCCCCTCTAGCGAAATCAGAAGTGCCGGTGTCAAAATCGAGATAGTGGTGATCCCCAAGAAAGCAAATGGAAATCCAATGCTCTTTCCAATGGAGAAGTCCAATTTGCGTATTCCGAAAGCGGAACTCCCCAAGCCAAGGAGCAGAGTCGACTGCCGCGCCCTTCTCTTTATTAAGTTAAGAAGTCCGTCCGACAATGATTGTCTTTATACAAAGGCATGTAAAGAAACATACGAAGATTTCTCAGACTAGGCAAAATGGCAGAGGATTTCCCAAGGAAGAAAACCATGAATTAGGCCGCGCCCGGTCTCTCTACAATTCTTCGAATACGCTTCCGGTCCCTATCAGCCAATTTGCTAGTATCCTTGCAGCCCTATCCTTCCTCAAGGCCCCAGCGGAAAGTGAAGCAACCCTCAACGCGGCAAGCTTCTTCTCGGGCTCCTCCTCAAATCAAACTTCTTACTCAATGCACGCGCCTCTAGCATTGGAAGCTCTTTCTCTGCTTAGCGCCCTGTCCTCCTTCTGTCACTTAAGGGCGTACTATACTAAGATATAGACTGCGGCACCCTTGACTTACTAGACCCTTACTATCACATAAGCCTGCCGACTCACTCACTCACCTTTAAGCTATCCACCAACTATGCTTGGAGCAGCAAAGCTAACAAACAGGAAACCATAGACCAAGCTTCTACGAACACAGAAACGTGAGAAGCAAGGCAAGACTTCTATTCATTCTCTCCGGCAGTAAAAACTTCCCACTTCACCCCTGCGAGCCTTACCTGTATCAAAGGATACATACCCCGACTCACAAAGAAGATATTCTATCCCTCAAAATTGAGGTGGACATAGAGCCGTTAGGGCCTACTGATCGAGGCAAAGAGAAATTGCTTTCTAAGGCCGGAAAACGGACTTCGCAACAAGCAAGACCTACCTTGAGAAAGACTTGTCTACGCTCAACATATGAGCCGGAATTCAAATGAACAGAGCTTGACTTCACTTACGCCCAGATATTTTATTATATTAAAGAGATTCGATCTTTTCGTAAAGGCAACGATATGAAGGAGTCTTCAGATTGCTCTGGAAGGAAACTCGAACTTTGGCGGCCTTATATTAAGAACAAGGGTAGGCATTCTTCTATATCTATTATTACAGCTTCTTCATTTGACGTTTAGGTGGGTTTATTATTTTTAGCTTCGCTAACGCCCCTCTAACTGATTTTTCAGTTCTCCTTTAAGTACGCTTGCCGATAGAGATTTCAATCCACTGAGACAGAACCTGGCAGGTCTTCTCAACCTCATATTTCGAAGCACTTTCACGTGTGAACCATTCTGGAGGAGCAGTACTCCGAACACAGGCCGTAATGGCAACCTCTCTATTGGTCATGGGTCCAATACAACTGATAGCCAAGTCTTCAATGGCACTGGCACTTTATGAGCTAGATAGATCCCATGACTTACTTGACCTTGCCCGAAGTCAACAAAGGTTAGAATGAAACCGTATCCACCAGCTGCTATGAACCAAGCAAAGGTGATCATATCCCGGTCCCGGCAAGCAAATAGGTCTATTCCCTCTAGTTCGAGAAATGAAATGTGGCTCTCCTATATATGCAAAGCAAAATGGAGTCAACAGTCTAGCTGGAGGCCAATGAGGTTGATCCTTGGTGCCGGAATCCGGATTTGCACTGAATAAACGAATATCTGATCTTTCTCCTAAGAAAACCATTGGGTGCCGGTGATGAACCAGATCTAGATCGGAAATCTTAGTTTGCATCTCCTGATCCTGCTGATCCTTCATTTTCAAGTATTGACCCTCGACCTTTGCTTTCTTCCCAATTGAGATATGCATTCCATTCAGATTCATAAGGAGTAGTTGGCTAAAGATCATCTGCCCCGGCTCTGTCACTTGATTGACATCCTGCACTTGTTTGTATTGACCATATGATTCTACTGCTATTGGGAACGGAGTGGAGCAATTCTCCGATCTCCAAGCGCATCCCCATATCTGGTTGACTTGTCATTTCTTGTCTCGCTACCTACTACCACTGATCCCTACGATCTACTTGCTGCTAGAGAACGGGGATTCTTTGACAAGAGAAATTCCCTGGCTTCTTCTCTAGATCTCGTTTACAGACCGGCCAGTCCTGCTTCAACGCTTGACTCGAATGAATATGCATTCCTAGAAGCGTCTTTGCTTTCTTTCCGTCTGCTGAAGCAAGGGGGTACCAAATGCGATTCCATACTAAACAAATAACGATAGCCCACTGAGGTTAGCGAGCCTGAAAGCCCTATTACTCAAGAAGGCTGGCTGTTCTCGAAATAGCTTTGATAGAATGGTTTCGTGCTAATGCTGTTTCCCAACCAGGATTCTAGCTACTAACACAATCAGCTCCCAACGACCTACTTGCTGCTACAGCTACTGGTACCAACCAATGCAATGCCGATCCCATTCCTTTCCTCTTGCCATGACGGATATCAGCTCCCAACAGAACGAGAAGAGAATACGACCGATGCCAAGAGCTTTCCTCGAACGATGACTGAGGAAACACATCCAACCTCGAATGCTGAGACAAGACCGGGCACACTTCTATAATATAATCAAAGTAATATAAGAAAAGGGCCGAGAACTTTGATACCAGTGGAGTGCGATGACATGATGACAAGGCCTAATCGACCTTCTAGAGCAGATTCTCGACCTTAAAGAGCGGATTCTATACTAGACTTGTGGCTTCAGGAGATGAAAAGCTTGATGAACCCCGACCCACTAGACCAAGTGATTGATGTTGCATTTCGAGCACAGGCACCTTTGACCTAGCTTTCGACAGAGAGAGACAAATGGGAATGCCAGGCACAACTCTTTGCTTTGAAGCATGAGAGAACGAGAACATTTCCACTGCTTTAGTTGCTAGAACCCCCGCCTGGAAGACAGCACTCATCCCTTCCTTAATTAAGTAGTACTAATCCCATTCCTTTAGAAACCTGTCCTTTCCAGTGGAATAGCTTGCAGAGTAGAGTGATTTCCTTGCTTCATAGGTTTCAGGTTCAGAAGACTCTCTTCCCCGTATACTGTATTTACTAGTCAGGCCCGGTGGAGCAATCTCGAATTCTCGTATATCAATGCTACATGAATGATTCACATAAGGGAATTCCAAGTGGGTCGAATAGGACTAGGGAGCTCGCTTCCATCTACTAAAAGTTCTCTACGGGTGGGGACAAGGTTGGTTTACAGTACAGACAGTTTCCTAGCTGGCACTTGAGAAGTGCTCGTCTAGTTTAGTGATTCCTAGCGTAGAACCCTTCTGTATGAGAATAGTTTCCAGATTATGACCTTCTCTTTTGATTGAGTGAATAGCCATGCCATGGATTCTCTTTTCTGGGCTAGCTCTATACCATTTCCATTTCCATTTCCATTTCCATTTCCATTTCCATTTCCATTTCCATTTCCATTTCCATTTCCATTTCCATTTCCATTTCCATTTCCATTTCCATTTCCATTTCCATTTCCATTTCCATTTCCATTTCCATTTCCATTTCCATAGTAATACTGCCTTGGTGAATCCCTTATCTTGTTTGCAGCATCATTCTCGATCCCCTTATTCCCTTCCCAACAAGCAAGAAGGAATCATATCCTACGGCTAACTCATCCTTATATGGCTCCCAGATCCTTAAAGAGAATCAAAGGCTATCTCGAGGGATGGTCAGAGAATCGGTTTATCTTCACGGCACTAGACGGCACCTTTATGAGTGCGTATAAGCTTGCTTTAGAGCTAGAGCGTGCATCTAAAATAGTTTCATATCCCTTTCCATCGATCTTTCTTGGTGCTGTAGTACCCATTCCTGCTAGCTTGATCTGGTGGCCTTCTCTTGGCCAGGACTATATATAATAGTTTATTGAGTGCTTCTTGGGTTGGTTCTCTTGAAGTGCATAGCCCGGCCCCTTTTCTCTTTCTTCCAACGGAAAGGGTTCTCTTCTCTTCTGGTATGGAGTTCGACTAGAGCCTGCCGCTTTTCCAGGTTTGGGTGTGGGTGGATCTCATATCTTAGAGGACAGGGCGGGGCTTATTCCCAAGGTCAGGTCCCATGCCGGTGGACTTGAAATACGAAGATCTTAAGCTAAGCTACGGGGCCGGGAATATACTCCAGGTTGGGAGATCTGTCCTGCCATCGGGCATGCAAGAAGCTATGTGCGCAGGGCATCAGAGGCTTACTCAAATGGAACATACGAATCCAACCTTGCTTGACTCTCTTTTTCATACTTGCCCTCGGGATCAGTGGTAGATTCGTAACGTTATTACTCATGGGTAGCAGATGATGGATCCATTTCTGTTGAAGCAGTGGAGTGAAGAGGAGGGTTGGGTCCCGCCTCACAACGAGCCCGGGTAGATAGATAGGTAGATAGTAGATAGCAGTCCGGATAGTGAGAAAATCTTAAATAATCTTCTTCTTGATTGAAAGAAAGCCTGTGCCGGAAATAGAGAGAGTTCTGCTCTTGGTTGACATAGATCGCTCTACTCTCGAATTGACATACATAGAGTTGAAAACATACTCCTCACAAATGATCATAGTTCACTACTAATGAGCTGAGCGAGTAACTACTAACGTTACGAGCAAAAAGACGAATCTACTGGGTTCATATCATATGTTCCGCTCCGTTGACAGGTTCATATATGTACCTGATGTTCATGGAAACAACAGGATGATAATCCGTTGATGGGAAACTCACTTTGCTATGCTAGGAAACTGACTAATGAAACTAACAAGTTCAAGTGCTCTAGTCAAGTAGTAAGCTCCAGTGGGAAGCGCTAGTCCAGATAGAAAGAATAGACAGGAGGATTGCCAGGTTGGTTCCGCACAGGTGCATATCTGTAGCACGGGATTCCAGATCGTTGGTACCCGATGTTCATGGGAATGGGAATGTAGGAAACTCTCTCTTCCGTCCGGAACATATAGATAGATTGATTGCTGTAGCAGCAAGTCAACTAGATCCAGTGAGGAATGAGAACCTTTCCGGGGGCAAGGGGGGGCGAAGCTACTAGCTACTATTACTATTGGCTATGGATGTCCTAACACGAACGGAGTCTATACGAGCAGAGGAAAGCGAAGCGTATTGGTTGGTTCGGATTTAAGAGTGCACTGGTTCTATTCTAATCTAACTAGACTCGCATCATAAGTTTGCCTGCTTTCAAATCCCGCGAAAGTACTAGTACTACTGGCAGCTCCTATATGAGGTTGATGCCACGAAGATTATCATATCTACATGAAAGGAAAATTCATGGAAAGGAAAATGAATGTGATGCACACTAGAAAAGATACCAAGCAAGAGGATGTGCGCAACGTCGCGCTCGAAAGTCTTGTCTATGAAACCAAACCCTAGTTCCGTGAGGAGGAAGACTCTCTTCGGTCGAGGGATGGATGGACTAGTGCCGTAAGGATGAGTGATGCTAGAGGGAAGTAGATCAATAGGTGCCGCTTGCTTACTACAGTGACAAGGAAATCAAACAAAGTAGTGGCCAGTCTCAAGAATGGGTGAGTCAAGTAAACTTGCCAGTATGCCGGGAAGCCGGTAATGCGAGGGTATCTCCAGTCGAAAGGATGCCGGATCCAACTAATACGGCTACGCTTGAGGAAGAAGAGTGCTCCTACTCCTACTTCAGCTTCTAAGAATAGGCCCGGTGCTAACTCCACCTTCCGGACTGCCCTTCATCGGCACGAAAGTAAGATTGGACATGATAGACGGAAGCAGAATCGAGGCAGTATCAGTTTCCAGGTTTCGAGGAAGGAAATGTCCGCGGGGCTCTCTTATCTTCTTAAAGGATGAGTGTGTATACAACCAACCTATAATACGTATTTTCGAGTATGCTATGGTATCCAGGTTCCCGTCAGGGAAGGGATAGGGTGCCGTGTTTTCCACAGAACAGTCTGGTGGAATCCAGTGGTATATAGAAGCTCTGTGCCCTTCTCTTTCTCCTGCAGCAATATGAACTCAAAGGGATCCTTTCCTACCCGGGACAGCTTCATAGCTCCTACCTTTACTCTTGATTTGCGCAAGAGTGCTCGTCAGTGATCTCCATTCACAAAAGTGGAAAGGAATGTTCCATTGCCACGAACAATATGGGCTTTCTCATGGATTCCCCTTTTTCTTCTACACATTATACGTTACTCATTGGGTTGATAACAGAGGATAGATCGCGTCAATTCACTAAAGAAAAACAGCTTTTCCTGAGATTTCTGGCCCGATACCTTCCTGCCGATCCGGAACGGCGGATTCAGCTTCAATCCGAGGGCTTCCTGCTTTCAAGCAATCCTTTAGCTCCACACCGGTCCTTACCAATGAACATAGTTTTGAACTATCCAGATGGTTGGGAAGTACGAACAAAAGCTCTATTGAAGAGTTTCTTCGGTGGTGCCTAATCTAATTAGATGTATTCCCACGATGATCGCTGATGCAGAAAATCTCTCCCGGGGTGAGACCCAATAACGAAAATCCATGAAGCAGTGAAAATATAGCCTGGTTAGAGTGCCCTCCCTCTCCTTTAATTTGTCATAGTTTGTTTGATTTATCAATGCTAGATACAGAAGAGTGAATAAAAAAATTGAACTAGTGCGCTAAGTACGTTGCTACAGACCGGAATGGAGAATGGCAATAGCATTTGGAAGGGAGTGTTTCTATTTCAATAATTAGACAACAGCCGTCAGTCAAAATACTGATATCCCCCTCGTTCACTTAAGTGGTAAGAAATGCTTTAGGTGAACATGCATGCAGCAATAATTATGTCTTATTCAATTGTTATTGATTCCTACTCCGTACTTGACTATGAGATAGAGGAAGGATCTTATAATTGCTTATATAAGCTAATTCTAAATTCTAAGACATAGGTTTCATTATGCGGGGCGTAGCGAAAGCATTCAACCTTCTAGGACTAAGCCTAAGGCCTATGGTCCCTCAAAAAAGAGAGATCAATCGTTCCTTACTTTACTGCAAGAAAGAACACATTGAAAGCTACAAGCCCTTACACCAGGGATGAAGTAGCTGCTTCGATAGGACCAGGGACACTACCAGACTGAGTTGAGTCTGACACTAGGGAACTTGGATTCATAGTACGTGCTCTACGCGATACACAGACAGATAGAATAGCCGGAGTACGGTAGGAATGGACTGCTGCCAAGCGAGTGGATTTATGAACGAGCCATTCATTTAAGTAGAACCGCCCCTTCTACGCCGCCTACTTACTTAATAATCAATTGCTCGAGCACTTATTTATCTTTATTTCAAGTAATTTACTGTCTGCTTCGACTGCCCTCAATTCATTGATTCGTATTGCTTTCACTACTCCTACTGATGACTTCGTGACTTTCCTCCTTCTAGGTGCTTCAAATCTACGTTATCAATACGGAAGAGGGCCACCTTACATGAAGCCCGCCCACCTTACGGGAATGGTAGTAGGGTTGTCGAACCGTCGTAGTGAGCGGGGTGTGTTGACAGCTTTCACACGGGCAGGACTACGTGTTAAAGTCGATGGCGAAGAAGAAGACAGGGCTTATCGGGAAGAGGGGGTAGTATGAGTAGGAGGTTTGATTGATTTCATTCCTGAGTCTTCTTTCTTGCATTCCATCGTTACTTGCGGTGCAATCTGGAAGTCTCAAAGCGAGAACTGATTTCACTTCTTCCACCGAGGCTTGAGGGCTTCACCCATTTTATAACCCCTGAATCCCAGCGGTAAATTATTACTTTATCAGTTTCTGTGCTCATGAGAACTAACAACAGATCGTCACCAGCGTCTGCAAGTACACAAAGGAACTGCTGAGTTATGTAAAAGCCGGTTTCATCCCTTGGTCATTATGGGGCAGTGTCATAGTCTACACTGAGAACAGTGAATTTCATCTCAGGAACGAGATCTATAGTGGCAAGGCGGTAACCGCACAGCATAAAGAACTCCCTAAGAGCATGGAGTGAATATCCTACTCATCATCCTTGAATTAGTAGCCAGCCCAAGCATTGCCGTGTACTTTGCAATATCCGAATGTGGGTCCGTTCAGTTGGAACACGACTTCAAAGCCTTCTGACGAAGGTGGAGATAAGATTACCCGAATGATATAACGCGGATAAATAAAAGGAATGAAGTTGGGATCAGAAATTAGTTGCATTGGTGGTGTGGGTAACCAAAGCTGGGTGCGCGTAAAGATATTGGTAAGGACAATCTCATGCGTGGCATCTGATGCAGTGATAAGGAACTCATTTGAGGAGATTTCCGAGTTGATCCAACTGTCCTATCTTTCAATTCGCTTATTGAATTTGTGGGCAAGGACGCATATCTTCAGCTGAGGAAATCTTCAGTGGGCTAAGAGATCCAGGGTTAATCCCTGATGTGGTCACATATAGAATATGAAAATATCAGGATGCTGCGGCGATTCCGCTAGAGCTTTTGAGCTGCATGAAGAAATGTCAAGTTGCTCCTCAGAAAATTCGTAGAATAGTTTCATTGGCCTTCGTCAATGGGACAAACGCTCCAGTGTATGCGTTACAGTTACAGGGAAGCTAGCATTTTGTCTTG